ACGAATAACCAACCCGCAATGAATAGGGAGGGTATAGTAATGCTATGAATGACCCAGTAGCGAATACTGGTGATAATATCAGCAAAAGAACGTTCTCCTGTGCTTCCAGACATACTGAGCTCCACATATTCTTGTACAGTCAAAGGGGGATCGATTCCGTAAAAGATGAGATCAGTAAATGGAAATTTACTGAAATTTAATCTTTGTGAGATCGTCAATATTGTGCCGAGGGCGTCTTTAGAGTATACCCAATCAGTATAGCTATCCTTCTTCTGACACAGCAACGCACTTTCAATCAGTATTGAAAGGAGGTGCTAAATGATTTTTTCTTGCTTTAGTTGTTGCTTGTCAACGAAAGTACCCCGTCCATTATATCATTTTTGTATAAAAAATGATAGTGAAATAGTATATTTCTGTCAAGTAAGAGTTTCGGGCTCGAAACTGAAGATTGGGTTCAAATGTGAATCTGACAAGTTGGTTTCTAAAAATGCATGAAGGGGATTCTCATATTTCCACAATTGAAGTCGATGCGAGATCTAGAAATCCTCCTTTCGTAGTTGTAGAAGTGGGTTTTTGTTGGAACTCCTTTTCATTTTCAACTTTAAGGAATTGGTTAGTCGTCGAGTAACAAGTAAAAATACAAAATCGTATTCCATGAAAGAATACGAACAAACAAAGAATCCAAAAATTGTAATCAAAAATTTTGATACATACATCGTTGTATTAGATCGAGATCCAAAGGTTCGTTCTTTCTTGACCTAACTACGAGGATAAGGCTTTATAATATGGAAAGAAAAGATGTATAACCTAGCAAGGAAAAGATAATAGAAATTACGAGTCTTAGAATCTAGTTGGACCAAAATCAAAATTAAATTTTTTAGAGTAATCATGTAATTACTTTTTCTTCTCACCCACTCAAGATACTATGTAAATGAACCTATTACCGAATCTAATGAGTTCAAATTCAAGTCAAAATTTGATTTTTATAGGGTTACTATTCGTTCTAAAATAAAAAACGGATGCCATAGAATTTAAAAATAAAAGAAATGATCAAAATAGAAATGATTTTCTAATTTTATTCCATAATGATTCAAAAGTGTTTAGAAGTTACACAACCCAACTCTTTTTATTAGTTTATAAGTTTAGTTTATAGGTTATCTTAGTTTATCCAAGAGTTACTCAAGGAATTCGTTGATTGGAATCACGGGGGGTAGATGTCACAGATGGTGAATCTATTTCTTTTTATACACCTCCCACTTTATCTTTGTTAGTGCTGTCTATAATGATAGAGGAATCAAAAACTTTCAATTGAGCTTATTCTTTGTATTGGTATTTTTGCTTATCTATTATTTTGCAAAAATGGAAACTTAGGGAAGTGCTTTTTGATAAACATATGTATCAAAAGAATAAATTTCATTTAGCTTCTCCATGCCTACTATAACTAGTTATTTCGGTTTTCTACTAGCGGCTTTAACTATAGCCTCAGTTCTATTTATTGGTCTGAGCAAGATACGACTTATTTAAAATTCATATTTGAAATGCACAATTCATAAAAAGAAATCTTTCTGTGAGATTCCCTGTATTCTATAATTATGTACTATATCAATTGACAATTCTTGGTCATTGAGATTCAATGGTAATTCGGATTAATATTTAGGTATAGATATTACCTCCCTTTTCCCCTTTCAAACAAATTGAAATGATTGAAGTTTTTCTATTTGGAATCGTGTTAGGTCTAATTCCTATTACTTTAGCTGGATTATTCGTAACTGCATATTTACAATATAGGCGTGGCGATCAGTTGGACCTTTGATTAATTAACATCTATTTTTTTGATTGACCTCCTCCTTTCTTTAATACACAGGAGGTCAAATGCAGATTGCTGCTCAAGTTAGTGAAGCTGTTTCGTTCTAATTTGATCTAAGAAGAACGGAATCACGCTCTGTAGGATTTGAACCTACGACATCGGGTTTTGGAGACCCACGTTCTACCGAACTGAACTAAGAGCGCTTTCCTATCAGAAAAGATAAGACTGTACCGAAAGGATTCTTTTTGTAACTCCAATACATCTTGTATGACTATATAATAACATAAAAAGTATGATAAAAATGAAAGAAAAGATTATAGATGCCCAATTTGAATTGATCTCAATTAATCCCTCCTTACTGCTCAAAGGAGAAGTAATAGGTAGGGATGACAGGATTTGAACCTGTGACATTTTGTACCCAAAACAAACGCGCTACCAAGCTGCGCCACATCCCTTCCATTGGTCTATAATGCCATTATATAGAATTTCTGTCTTGTTTTCCATATTGCCCCTCCGTTGCTATATACAATTTCTCTGGCCATTTCCTCTTTTTGGTCTCATTTAATTGCAAATTGAATATATATGAATATGGAATATATTAGATATATATATATTATATAATAGTAAAAGATTTATATACATATGAAATACGGAATGGAATCCATTGTAAAAATAAACGAGTCTTTTTCGGGA